CGAGCACAATCAATATATATTCGAACCCCCTTTACTTGCAGTAGTACATCTTGGATCTGTCGATTCTGTTATGGTCGGAGTCCCGCTCATGGCGATCTGGTCGAATTGGGAGAAGCAGTAGGTATTATTGCGGGTCAATCGATTGGGGAACCAGGGACTCAACTAACATTAAGAACTTTTCATACGGGTGGAGTATTCACAGGCGGTACTGCAGAACATGTACGAGCCCCCTTTGACGGAAAAATCAAATTCAATGAGGATTTGGTTCATCCCACACGTACACGCCATGGATATCCTGCCTTTCTCTGTTATAGAGACCTGTATGTAACTATTGAGAGTCAGGATATTCTACATAATGTCAATATTCCACCAAAAAGTTTTCTTTTTGTCCAAAATGACCAATATGTAGAATCAGAACAGGCGATTGCTGAGATTCGCGCCGGAAAATCCACTTTCCTTTTTAAAGAAAGTGTTCGAAAACATATTTACTCTGATTCGGGGGGAGAAATGCACTGGAGTACCGATGTGTACCACGCGCCTGAATATATATACGGGAATGTTCATCTCTTACCAAAAACAAGCCATTTATGGATGTTATCGGGAGGTCCGTGCGGATCCAGTATAGTCCCTTTTTCGCCCCACAAGGATCAAGATCAAGTGCATATTTATTCTCTTTCTGTCGAACGGAGATCTATTTCTGACCTCTCAGTGACTGATGATCGAGTGAGACACAAATTGGTTAGTTCGGATCCTTCCGGTAAAAATAAAAAGAGGGGGGGGGTTCTTGATTATTCGAGACCTGATCGAATCCTATCCAATGGCCGTTGGAATTTTCTATACCCCCCCTTTTTCCACGAGAACTCTGATTTATTGGCGAAAAGGCGAAGAAATAGATTCATCATACCATTCCAATATGATCAAGAACGAGAGAAAGTACTAATGCCCCATTCTGGTATTTCGATTGAAATACCCATAAATGGTATTTTACGAAGAAATAGTATTCTTGCTTATTTCGATGATCTACGATACAGAAGAAGCAGTTCGGGAATGACTAAATATGGAACCATAGGGGGGGAAGCAACCGTCAAAAAAGAGGATTTGATTGAGTATCGAGGAGCAAAAAATTTTGGGCCGAAATCGAAATACCAAATGAAAGTCGATCCATTTTTTTTCATTCCCGAGGAAGTGCATATCCTTCCCGGATCTTCGCCCATAATGGTACGGAACAATAGTCTCATTGGAGTAGATACACTAATCACTTTAAATACAAGAAGCCGAGTGGGTGGATTGGTCCGAGTGGAGAGAAAAAAAATATCTATTGAACTGAAAATCTTTTCTGGAGATATCCATTTTCCTGGAGAGACAGATAAGATATCCCGTCACAGCGGCATCTTGATATCACCAGGAACGGGAAAAAAAAATTCTAAGAAATCAAACCAATTGAAAAATTGGATCTATGTCCAGCGGATCACACTTACCAAGAAAAAGTATTTTGTTTTGGTTCGATCCGTAGTCACATATGAAATAGCGGATGGGATCAATTTATCGACGCTTTTCCCCCAGGATCTGTTGCGGGAAAGGGATAATGTGCAACTGCAAGTTATCAATTATCTCCTTTATAGAAATGGAAAACTGATTCGAGGAATTTCTCACACAACTATTCAATTGGTTCGGACTTGTTTAGTATTGAATTGGGAAAAAGACCAAAATGAAAATGATTCTATAGAAGAGGTTCGTGCTTCCTTTGTTGAAGTAAGGGCAAATGATCTGATTCGAGATTTTATAAAAATGGATTTGGCGAAGCCCCAGCCCCCCTTTTCGTATATCGTAAAAAGGAATGATACGTCGGGTTCAGGGTTGATCCCCGATAATGGATCAGATCGCACCAATATCAATCCTTTGTCTTCCGAGGCGAGGATTCAATCACTTACCCAACAGCAAGGAACTATTTGTACGTTTCTGAATAGAAATAAGGAATCCCAATCTTTTCGAATTTTGTCATCATCTGATTGTTCTCGAATTTGTCCAGTCAATGGTTCAAAGTGTCACAAGGTGACAAAAGAACTAATTCCAATTAAAGAGAATCCTATGATTCCCGTTAGGAATTCGTTAGGTCTCTTAGGGACTGTACCTAAAATCGCGAATTTTTATTCCTCTTCTCGTTTAAAAACTCATAATCCAATTTTGTTAAAAAAATATTTGCTACTTGACAATTTAAAACAGATTTTCCAAGTACTTAAATACTATTTAATGGATGAAAATGAGAGAATTTATAATTCCGATCCGCGCAGTAACACCATTTTGAATTTATTCGATTTGAATTGGTGCTTCCCACGTCACGAGTATTGTGAGGAGACATCCACAATAATGAGCCTTGGACAGTTTCTTTCTGAAAATGTATGTCTATCCAAATACAGACCACACAGAAAATCTGGCCAAGTTCTAGTTGTTCATGTTGACTACTTAGTCATAAGATCCGCCAAGCCTCATTTGGCCATTCGAGGGGCAACTGTCCATGGCCATTACGGAGAAACCCTTTACGAGGGAGATACATTAATTACATTTCTATATGAAAAATCGAGATCGGGTGATATAACGCAAGGTCTTCCAAAAGTAGAACAAGTGTTAGAAGTGCGTTCGATTGAGTCAATATCGATGGGCTTAGAAAAGAGGATTGAAGGTTGGAATGAGCATATAAGAAAAATTCTTGGAATTCCGTGGGGATTCGCGATTGGCACTGAGCTAACCATAGCGCAAAGTCGTATCTCTTTGGTTAATAAGATCCAAAAGGTTTATCGATCCCAGGGGGTGCAGATCTCTAATAGGCATATAGAGATTATTGTACGTCAAATAACATCCAAAGTGTTGGTTTCAGAAGATGGAATGTCTAATGTTTTTTCACCCGGCGAACTAATCGGATTCTTGCGGGCGGGACGAACAGTGCGTACTTTGGAAGAAGCGATCTGTTACCGAGCCATCTTGTTGGGAATAACGAAAGCATCTCTGAATACCCAAAGTTTCATATCTGAAGCGAGTTTTCAAGAAACCGCTCGGGTTTTAGCAAAAGCTGCTCTCCGAGGCCGCATTGATTGGTTGAAAGGCCTGAAAGAGAACGTTGTTCTGGGAGAGATGATACCTGTTGGTACCGGATTCAAAGGATTAGTGCACCGTTCAAGGCAACACAGCAACATTCCTTTGGAAATAAAAAAGAAGCCTCTATTCGAGGGGGAAATGAAAGATATTTTGTTCCAACACAGAAAATTATTGGGTTATTGCATCCCAAAGAATTTTCATGATACACCAGAACAACGATTTACGGGATTTCTTAATTCCTAAGAGGAGATTCATTTTCGTTTTTTAACTATCTGGCCTTGGTCCAGTCATTCTATTTTATAATAAGAATAAGAATAATTTATAATAAGAATAAGAATAATGGTGGATAGAAAGGAATTAATAACTTGGACCGTATATCAACGGCGTATCTCCGGTAGAAGGTTCCGTCGGAACAATTATTTATTTTGTGGTACCTCGTCTCTTTTTTTTTTTTTTGAAAAAAAAAAAAGAGGAAAGGTGTGGGGAGAAATGAAAAAAAGATATTGGAACATCAATTTGGAAGAGCTGCTGAGGGCAAGAGTCCATTTGGGTCATGGTGCTAGGAAATGGAATCCTAGAATGGCACCTTACATCTTTGCAAAGCGTAAAGGTACTCATATTACAAATCTTTTTAGAACTGCTCGTTTTTTATCGGAAGCCTGTAATTTAGTTTTTGATGCAGCAAGTAGGGGAAAACATTTCTTAATAGTTGGTACAGGAAAGAAAGTAGCCAGTTCAGTAGCATCAACTGCAATAAAGGCTCGGTGTCATTATGTTAATAAAAAATGGACTGGTGGTATGTTAACGAATTGGTCCACTACAGAAAGGAGACTTTATGAGTTCAGGGACTTGAGAGCGAAACAAAAGACGGGGAAACTCAACCGCCTCCCGAAAAGGGATGCAGCAATATTGAAGAGACAATTATCCCGCCTGCAAAGATATCTAGGCGGGATCAAATATATGACAAGGTTACCCGATATTGTCATCGTCGTTGATCAGCAAAAAGAAAATACGGCTCTCCGAGAATGTCTCATTTTAGGAATTCCAACGATTTGTTTAATTGATACAAATTGTGACCCAGATCTCGCAGATCTTTCGATTCCAGCCAACGATGACGCTAGAGCCTCAGTCCGATTGATTCTTAACAAATTAGTATCCGCAATTTGTGCGGGTCGTTCTAGCTCTATAAGAAACCGTTGATTAATAATAAGATAGGTCAATGCCTTTGGAACTCTTCCTAAATTGATTCAACTGGTTACTATTCCTGAATCTCAAAAAGTGGACCAAAAGCACCGAGGGTATTATTTAATTACTTAGTAATATTGGTAAAATGTACCATTAAAATGAGAGATGGTTGAATCAAAATAATTTTTTTTTATGTTCTATTTTTGTCAGAGAGCAATATGAATGTTCTACCGTGTTCCATCAACACCCTAAGAGAAGGGTTATACGAGCTATCCGGTGTGGAAGTGGGCCAGCATTTCTATTGGCAACTAGGGGGTTTCCAAGTCCATGCCCAAGTACTTATCACTTCTTGGGTCGTAATTGCTATCTTACTAGGTTCGGTCAGTATAGCCGTTCGGGATCCACAAACCATTCCAACAGACGGTCAGAATTTCTTCGAATATGTCCTTGAATTCATTCGAGACTTGAGCAAAACCCAGATTGGAGAAGAATATGGTCCTTGGGTTCCCTTTATTGGAACTATGTTCCTTTTTATTTTTGTTTCTAACTGGTCAGGTGCTCTTTTACCCCGGAAAATTATACAGTTACCTCATGGAGAGTTAGCTGCACCGACGAATGATATAAATACTACTGTTGCTTTAGCTTTACCTACGTCAGTGGCGTATTTCTATGCGGGTCTTACCAAAAAAGGATTGAGTTATTTCGGTAAATATATTCAACCAACTCCAATACTTTTACCGATTAACATCTTAGAAGATTTCACAAAACCCTTATCACTTAGTTTTCGACTTTTCGGGAATATATTGGCCGATGAATTAGTAGTTGTTGTTCTTGTTTCTTTAGTACCTTCAGTAGTTCCTATACCTGTTATGTTCCTTGGATTATTCACAAGTGGGATTCAAGCTCTTATTTTTGCAACTTTATCCGCGGCTTATATAGGTGAATCCATGGAAAGTCATCATTGACTAGTTTATCCCAACCTGTCGGCGGCTCAAGAGAATTTACTCGGGAACATAATATATACAAATACGTTATATATGGTCTGGAGTAAGAGCAAACAAAAAAGGTGCCCTGTATTAGGGAATTTTAAAAATGTAAAAAAAAAAAGGGGGGGGGACGAAAGAGGTCTAGGTTAGGTCTAATCTAAAAGATCTTTTTCCTAAGATTCCTGCTTGGTCCATTTATTCATATCTCTCCAATAAATATTCTATTTCTATTTGTTCAGTCAACGACGATTATTAATTGGAATAAGAAAAGAATTCTTATGTTTATCTGTTTCCGACGTACAACTAAACAAACAAAAAAACTGATAGAATCATTTCTATTTCATTTGATTTCATTCAATTCAACAATGGACCCAATTGTCATTCAATTGGATCAATTCAATCTTGCTATTGATACGTACTGATTCTGGGGCTGATGAATCCGCCTGTTTCTATCCATGCGAATAATGATAAGGAGAAGAGTTTACGAACAAATAAGATTCATTAAAAAGTCGGTTAGGGAGAGATATATGTAATAGCTATAGGCTAATCCTGTGTATGTTTCGAAGAATCATTTTCGAACGGATTCAATAGAAGATCGAACGGTTTACGTTATGGACAAAATGTCTGTATATGTAATATTAGATATTCATTAGATATTCACTAGTTCGATATACATGGACTATCCATATATTACACCCCGTTGAATTTCGATGGATTTCCGTCTGAGTCCTTCCGTTTCATCTGTGACTGTGGATTGAATGAATAAACAGACGAAGTCAAGCATATGGAAGGTAAATAGCAAACCATTGAAAGAACGGTTCGGAACAAGGAAACGCAAGAATTAGAACCCTATAGGTTTCCAAAAATTTCATAGATAGAGGAACTAAAAACGAGATATCGAGGTAGTTCTAATGATTCAGAATATTAGTACTTCAATTCGGAGTTTTTAGTTACTTTGACCGTATGGATCTTAGTAATGGAATTATTAACTAATAATTCCTCGGTTGATTGTATCATTAACCATTTCATTTCTTTATTTTGGTGCGAGGAACTTACCATGAATCCACTGATTTCTGCCGCTTCCGTTATTGCTGCTGGATTGGCCGTAGGGCTTGCTTCTATTGGACCCGGAGTTGGTCAAGGTACTGCCGCGGGCCAAGCAGTCGAAGGTATCGCGAGACAACCGGAAGCAGAGGGTAAAATACGAGGTACTTTATTGCTTAGCCTCGCTTTTATGGAAGCTTTAACAATTTACGGACTGGTCGTGGCATTAGCGCTTTTATTTGCGAATCCTTTTGTTTAATTTTTTTTTATAATTATAAATAGAAACGTGACAAATACGCGTTTCCTTTCTTATTTTATTTCTGTCGATTTGCCACTTGCTTCTTCGAATTCTATCAAGACTTCACCCCTACAATGAATTCCTCGTTGAGACAATCCTCCGGGGAAGGGCTTATTTGAGGATGAGGAGGAGGAATTAGTGGATCTGCCCGCTTTCTTACCTACCATACTTAATTTAAGGAAATCCATTTTGAAGTTTGAAAAGAATTTCAAATGAAATTTCTAATATATTTAAAAAAGTGAAAAACAAGGGGACGAGGCGATACAAAAAAACTCTGTTCGATTTTGTTAATCCTATCTATAAGAGGAGAACATATGAAAAATGTAACTGATTCTTTCGTTTCCTTGGGTTACTGGCCATCCGCTGGGAGTTTCGGGTTGAATACCGATATTTTAGCAACAAATCTAATAAATCTAAGTGTAGTAGTTGGTGTATTGATCTTTTTTGGAAAGGGAGCGTGTGCGAGTTGTGTATTTCAAGAATAGGCTGGATCCAACCGGCTGCACTTTGTTTTCCTTGTTTTGTATTTGTATTTTTGTATTCTATATACATAGAATAGAAAAATACACATATATCTATTTAGATATATATATATATATCTATTTTTTTATATTATATTTATATTATATTGAGAGATTTGATAAATATTGATTCGTTTTTTGATAAATTTATTGATCTATTGATAAAAAAAAAAAATATCAAAAAAAATCGGAAAGAAAGGTGCACGATCTCGACGAATTACTTCTGAATAAATTAAGAAATCATATGTAAGAACCATAGCATTTCGTAATTCATCGGTAAATCGACTTTGATTCTCTATCAACCAATAATAAGGGACCATTAACATGGTTAAAGCTAAACCGCCTGAAGTCCGGGCGCAAGATGGTACTCTTT